GGATCGCTATAACTAACTCCATTTAGTTCGCCACCATAGAACTCAACGGTTACACCTACTTGTTCGACACTATACTTCGATTCTGCCCTTCGAAAAGGAACATCAGCTCTAACAATTCCATCTTCGTCTACCAAAACGACTGGAAATGTTTCAAAAAAAGTAGGCATACGACGTACAAAAAGCTCACGCCCTTCTTTATCTCTAAAGACCGGATGTCCTAACCACCCAACAGCTATTCCATCCCCATTGTCCATTGAGCCTGCTCTGAATAATCCACCTTTTGCCGGATTATTGCCAATGTAATCATAAAAAGCTAATTTTTCGGGAATTTTAGACCAAGCTTCGGATAAAGTTTTATTTTCGGCTAACCCAGCACCAACTCTTCGATATATTTCTTGCTGAAAGTATCCTTGATCCCATTGATAACGAGTGGGACCAAATAATTCAATCGGAGTTGTTGCTGAACCATACCACATCGTTCCAGCAACAACAAAAGCTGCAAAAAAGACAGCAGCGATACTACTGGAAAGGACGGTTTCAATATTTCCCATACGTAATCCTTTGTATAGACGTTGGGGCGGACGAACACTAAGATGGAATAGACCCGCTAATATGCCCAATGTACCTGCTGCAATATGATGTGAGGCTATTCCTCCGGGAACAAAAGGGTCAAAACCTTCCACACCCCACGATGGGTTTACAGGTTGTACTCTTCCTGTTAGCCCATAAGGATCGGACACCCATATTCCGGGACCATACAATCCGGTTACATGAAAAGCGCCAAACCCAAAACAAGCCACCCCTGAGAGAAATAAATGAATTCCAAAGATCTTGGGCAAATCCAAAGAAGGTTTTCCTGTACGTTCATCAGAAAATATTTCTAGATCCCAATACACCCAATGCCAGATAGCTGCCAAGAAGCACAAGCCAGAAAACACAATATGCGCCCCAGCCACACCTTCATAACTCCAAATACCCGGATTTGTTATAGTTCCCCCCGTGATATTCCAACCACCCCATGAATTGGTTATTCCTAAACGAGTCATGAAGGGTATAACGAACATACCTTGTCTCCACATTGGATCGAGAACGGGGTCAGAGGGGTCAAAAACTGCTAATTCATATAAAGCCATTGAACCGGCCCAACCAGCAACCAAAGCTGTATGCATTATATGTACAGACAGCAAACGACCGGGATCATTCAATACGACGGTATGAACACGATACCAAGGCAAACCCATGGAAATACCCCTTTATCAACGAAAAATAGACACTATGTAACTTTATTGCACTGGAAAAACTATGTTATTGACCTCCCCCTTTCAATGGATTATCCCGGAAAAAGGATTACTATTTTTTCTATTCTTTTAGTAATAATGAAACAATTCTCTTTATAGGAACAAAGAGAAGCAAATCTATTCTATACCCGATAAGTACCAATACGCAATGGGGGTTGACCCCATTTTCTATGAGCGAATGCAGACAGATTTGTTCACCATTCAAAGGACCTATTCGCAAGAATTTGACTTTATATTTTCTATATATTTTCTATATATTTTCTATTTAATTTCTTTTTATAAACTTATCAAATCTACGCATAAAAGAAAATAGGATTAAAGGGCAATATTATTAATACAATAAATTCATTGTTACGCTTTCACATCAAAGTGAAATAGAGTACTTAATTTTTTTCTTTCATTTCATGCCTATTGGTGTTCCAAAAGTTCCTTTTCGAAATCCCGGGGAGGACGATTCAATTTGGATTGACGTATAGTGCGACTTGTCAGATATATTGGGTCATATGGGATTTCCCCGTTCTCCCCCTCGATTGGGATATCCTCTGTTTCGCCCAATAAAGATTGATTAAATCATCCAAAATTTGGAGCATGAAGTGCAATTAGATCTATGGGGTATTCAGATTAATATTATCAATTATAATAATTTATGGTTGGCTTGTTTGGACCAATAAAACGAAGTATCCAGGCTCCGTTTAGAAAAACCCAATTGGTAATATATCTATGATTACTACTTGTATCCTATTCTATTTCTATTTATAGATAGGAAGAATTTTAAACCGCTAATCATAATTAATCGAATAATATGAATATGATGAATACATAAAATAGTTGCGGAAGGCGTGAAATCAATTGGTAAGTTGTAGCAAAAAGAAGCGGTATTGGGGGCATTTGCCCTATATGTGCATGTGCAAATTAAAATCAGGCAAATCCTTACTCGGAGTAGAGCACAAACCTAAAAAAAAATGGAAGAAGCCCATTCAGGAACAAGAAAATGCCATCTTGATTTAAATTGGATCTCGATGAAAGAATACATCAATGAGAAGTTAGTTTGATACGTTTAATGAATTTTTTTTATTAGGTAAACGGGTCAAAACTCATCTTTCTTGAAAAATGGAAGAAAAGCCCCTTCGTTAAAAGAGAAGTTAGAAAGTACTCACTATCAAAAAACAAAAAAAAAAAGAAGGGCTGGAATTTCCACATTGATTCTTTTTTCGCAATTTTTGTTGAACCGTATGCATCAAAAGGTGCATGTACGGTTCCTAGGGGATAGAATTCTATCCTAATCAACCGACTTTATCGAGAAAGATTACTTTTTTTAGGTCAAGATGTTGATAGCGAGATCTCGAATCAACTTATTGGTCTTATGGTATATCTCAGCATAGAGAGTGAAACCAAAGATTTGTATTTATTTATAAACTCTCCCGGCGGATGGGTAATACCCGGAATAGCTATTTATGATACTATGCAATTTGTGCGACCAGATGTACAGACAGTATGCATGGGGTTAGCCGCTTCAATGGGATCTTTTATCCTGGTTGGGGGAAAAATTACCAAACGTCTAGCATTCCCCCACGCTTGGCGCCAATGAGTTTTTTATTTGAAAAAAAAAAATAAAGAAACCAATGCCTTCGCCGTATGAAATATGAATATAATATTAAATATAATATTAAGTAATAATAGCATGGCATTTCGAATTCGATATAAGAAAAATTTTCTTATTTTTTTTTTAAATAAAACATTACATTAGATTATGTATCGAAAGAGTAGTATGAGATATTAAGGATATTCCGGTTTTATCTATCGGGGGCCTTTTTAGTTTAGCGTCACAAACTTTTTCACACGAGGGACTCTTAAGCTTATTTATGTTATGAAAGAGTATGAAAAAAAATAAGATTCTATTATGTTTTCAATATTTTTTATATTTTTTATTTGAAAAAAAAAAAGAAACTTTGGGATTGCTAAATCACCGATGAAATAAAGCAACGGAACCACCATAGTATTTTTGTTTTTTAACTCCTCCCAAGAGAAGGGTGGTTAATAGTTTTTTTTTTCTTTTTCTTCGATGAAAAAGAAAAATATTGAATTCTATTGCGGAGCCGTATGCAATGCGCAAACAATGCCTGTACGGTTGTTCAATTCTATCTTTTTTTTTTTTCTTATTATTCTTTATTTTATCTCTTTTCGTCACCTTATCATGCGAGTGTGAGATAGAATAACCTTTTATAATAACCTTTTATGATGTTATATCATCAGGGTAATGATCCATCAACCTATTGCTGGTTTTTATGAGGCACAAATAGGAGAATTTGTCCTGGAAGCGGAAGAACTACTCAAACTTCGCGAAATCCTCACAAGGGTTTATGCACAAAGAACGGGCAAACCCTTATGGGTTGTATCCGAAGACATGGAAAGGGATGTTTTTATGTCAGCAACAGAAGCCCAAGCTCATGGAATTGTTGATCTTGTAGCAGTTGCATAAAAAATAGCAGGAATTTCGCGCAAATCGCGATTTGATATTTTTTTTTCGGAGGTTAATATTCTATTAATAGAATATTAAGAATATTAATATAGAAATAACTCATAATTTCCGGTTAGGATCGATCTAAACCAGCCCATTATGCATAGATTCAACATGCCAACTATTAAACAACTTATTAGAAACACAAGACAGCCAATCAGAAATGTCACCAAATCCCCCGCTCTTGGGGGATGTCCTCAGCGCCGAGGAACATGTACTAGGGTGTATGTGCGACTCGTTCAGGTCGTGGCCTTGGACAAAAGAAAGACTTTTCCACTATCCGCGATCAGTACATGGATAGGATAGAATGGAAGAACCCTCGTCAATATCTATAACTATCCATAAAAAAAAAGATCTATCCTTCTATTGTATATCAAATTTATGGTTTCACTTGGTGCAAATTCAATCACCTCCATTTTCATTTTAAAACGAGAAAGAATTCCCCATTGGTAGCCAATTCTTATCTGTTAAGCAGGGGAAATCTTATTGAAATTAAAAGGGCGAAAAATTATGCCTTTACTCTTGCAAGAACGGACTAACAGGGTCAGCTAATTAGCTAATCTTCATAATTAAATACCGTTACTGTATAGATAGATCTCATTGTGAAAGACCTATTACTGGAATTAGTGGATAATTAATGGGGTAGAGCCAAAGAGTGTGAACTGTACAAGTTAACAATAGCATTGATTAAATGAGGGAGGGGGCTCCGGTGTATAGAGAAGACCTCACCGTTTAAGAAGTAACCATAGAAACGATGGAACCCACTATTTCTTTATCCATTTCTATTTCCTACTTTATGTTTTTATTTGATACTTAGTATCAATACCATTTTTCTAGGTATTTTACCTTGAAAAAAGAAAAATCGTGGTTGGGAAGGTTATAGTAGCAAAAGCCGTTGGAATTATTATTTTATACATTGGAAGAATCCGTTTTGTTATTATAGAAAAGGGAAAAGAATAACTGAAAGAAAGGAAATCAATTAGTTATTCATCAAAGTTTCGTTTAGTCAATGACCAGAATTATACGAGGATATAGAACTCGGCGGCGTAGAACAAAAATTCGTTTATTCGCATCAAGCTTTCGCGGGGCTCATTCAAGACTTACTCGAACTATTATTCAACAAAAAATAAGAGCTTTGGTGTCGTCCTATCGGGATAGAGAGACGCAAAAAAGAACTTTTCGTCGTTTGTGGGTCACTCGGATAAATGCAGTAATTCGCGAGAATATAGTATCCCATAGTTATAGTAGGTTAATAAACAATCTGTACAAGAGACAGTTGCTTCTTAATCGTAAAATACTTTCGCAAATAGCTATATTAAATAGGAATTGTCTTTATATGATTTCAAATGACATTCTAAAATAAGGAGATTGGAGGGAATGCGTCGAGAACGAATTCGGGGAAGGTAGAATAGAGATTAGTATGATAAAATATAATGATAATATACTCAAGCAGTCAAACTGATCAAAAACATTCAATAAACAAAGATTTATTCTTCTTCCCCAATTCGTTTTTTTCTTATGACAATCAAATCTGGATTTTCGGAATTTTCGAACATCAATCTACGGTTGAGTTCGGATTAGAATTTTGATTCAATTGAGGAATTTGATTCAATTGAGGAGTAAGCCTACTTTTTCCTGGTTCTAAGACCAGTAGTTCTAGCGACCAACTCGCCCTTTTCAAATTGTTTTTCATTATTAAGAAAAGGTAATGAAGATAAAATACGAGCTTGTTTTATAGCGATAGTAACTAATCGTTGTTGTTTTAAAGTCAATCTATTCACCCGTCTAGATATTATCTTTCCTTGTTCACTAATAAATCGACTAATTAAACTCATGTTTCGATAATCAATTTGATCCCCCGATTGGATCGGGGGCAAACGTCTTCGAAAAGATCTCTTGGACTTAAGAAAAGGTCGCTTGGATTTATTCATCTTTTGTTTATTTTATTCCTTATTTCGAAAATCCTATTTCCTAATTCTAATTCATTTTCTTTTTAATGGTAAAGGTGACCCTCGGGCAATCGATTCCATCTATTTTTTTATTTCCCCGTGAATCGTATGTTTATAACAATAGGTACAGAATTTTCTCAATTCCAATCGACTAGGCGTATTGTGTCGATTCTTTTGAGTAATATATCTGGAAATGCCTGTTGATTTCTTATTAACATTGTTTCGAACACAACTGGTACATTCCAAAATAACCCTTACGCGGACATCTTTCCCCTTGGCCATGAACCTCCTTTGGGTTTTTATTCACCCAACTCTTCTATATTTCCATTTACCATACCATCCGAAGTGAAGAAGAAAGGAACAAAAAAAATAGAAGTTGCTTATTCGAAATCAAAGTATGAAAGATTTCGTTACAACCCATTCTACTAATATAATAAAATAATAAATAATAATAAGTAATACATTTAAACTAATAATAAGTAATACATTTAAACTCTATTTATAGATTCGAATCGCGGTACAGTATTTCATTTAATCATCTCGTAGATTACTCTTGCCCTAACCACCACATTTCCACTTCCACTCTCTTAATTTAATTGAAGTTAATTTGCTTGAAATCTGGGACCGAGTTCCGAGTTTTCGGGGGTTGAATCCACTTTTCTTCTTTATCTTTTCGAACTTATTCTAATAAATAAAATTCGAATAAAATAAAAAAAAAAAAAGAGGAGGGTTAATAGTTCCAGATATTTAATTCTACCCCTAAATCTTCTCCATTAAAAAGAAAATGAATTCACCCCCCTGTGTTAATAACTAGAATTAAAAAAAGGGAATGTCAAAGCATCTGGAAAAAAGCGATTGATCTCTATCAATAGACCCGCTAAAGAACCGAACCATATAGTACTTATTACCGGTGCCACGGATAGATATGTTTTTAGATCTCGCATTTCAAATTCTCCTTCTTTATTCTTTAATTGTAATATATAATGGTAATACATATATGATCGGGTGTATATGTAGTCGCTTGCATTTGTTTTGTATGCTGAATCCCTAATTCAAATTGAAATCTACAAGTATTTGATAGATAATTTATTATTTATTATTTATTATTTTTTATTAAAAGAAAAAAAATACGCCCCCTTCCACCTGAACATTCACGAAATTTAGGATTAGGATGGGTTTCCTATTTCTTTCATATGGATACGTTTTTGTGTGTATATGTTTTTCTGTGTATATAAATTTATTATTTATTATATGTTATATGATATGAAACAAAAAAAAGAAGAAAGGCAAGATAAGTTTCCGTATATCGATGGAGAAAATGAAATAAGTATGTGGAAAACAAGACAGGGATTCTCTAGAATAAGATTGTAGACCAATTGAAAGGGATGTAGCGCAGCTTGGTAGCGCGTTTGTTTTGGGTACAAAATGTCACGGGTTCAAATCCTGTCATCCCTACCTATTACTTCGCCTATAAGCAATAAGGAGGGATCAATTGAGAGCAATTAAAAATTGGACATACCTAATCTTTCATTTTTATCCTATTCTATAGGATAGTATAAGCATTCAATATGTATTGGAGTTAAAAAAAAAGAATCTTTTTCTTTACAATCTTCTTTTTTGCGCTCTTAGTTCAGTTCGGTAGAACGTGGGTCTCCAAAACCCAATGTCGTAGGTTCAAATCCTACAGAGCGTGGCTCTGCTTTTGTTTTGTTAAGGCGAAAATTATACAGAAAAA